AATGAATTGCCTGATAAAAAGGATTACCTTGATAGGGTAAATCATGTAATAATATTACATTCATTATATTTAATAGAATTAAACTATTTCTAAAAGTATCAAAAACTTTTGTGCATCATACACCAAAATATAAAAAGATAAGCTAATTAAGCTACTGGGTTCATACCCCATTTATAAAGGTTCTAATCCTTTTCTTTTTAATTTTTAATAATTCATCAAAAATTATATTTTTCAGAATTTTAATTATAGGAACATTGATTTCTATTTCAGCTAATTCTTGGTTAGGAGCTTGAATAGGATTGGAAATTAATTTATTAGCTTTTATTCCCCTAATAAGAGATAATAAATTAATATCAACAGAAGCCTCATTAAAGTATTTTTTAACACAAGCATTAGCATCTTCAGTATTTTTATTTGCAGTAATTTTATTTTTATTGAATTCAAGAAAAACAAATTCAAATTACTTTATAGAAATAATGATTTTTTCTTCCCTTCTTTTAAAAAGAGGATCAGCCCCTTTTCATTTTTGATTCCCTAATGTAATAGAAGGATTATCTTGAACAAATGCATTAATTTTAATAACTTGACAAAAAATTGCCCCTTTAATATTAATTTCTTATATTATTTTTAAACCATTAATTATGACAAGAATTATTCTTTCAAGATTAATTGGGGCTTTAGGAGGATTAAATCAAACTTCTTTACGTAAATTAATAGCTTACTCATCTATTAACCATTTAGGTTGAATATTAGCTGCAATATATAATAGTAATTTATTATGATTAACTTATTTCATATTTTATTCATTTTTAACATTTGCTATAATTTTTATATTTAATATATTCAAAATTTCACATGTTAATCAATTATTTTCATTATTTTTTCATTCAAAAATTATAAAATTTTTTTTATTTTTTAATTTATTGTCCTTAGGTGGATTACCCCCATTTTTAGGATTTTTCCCAAAATGAATTGTTATTCAATCTTTAACTATTAATAATCAATTATTCTTATTAACATTTATAGTATTAATAACTTTAATTACATTATATTTTTATATACGATTATCTTATAGAGCTTTTATATTAAATTATTATGAAAATAATTGATTAAATTCTTCTATTTATAAATCAATTAATATAAAAATTTTTATAATTTTTTCATTTTTTTCTTCATTTGGGTTATTCCTAATTTCTTCTTTATATTTCTTATTTTAAGGCTTTAAGTTAAATAAACTAATAGCCTTCAAAGCTATAAATATAAGAATAATCTTTTAAGCCTTAGTAAATTATTCACTCCTTTAGAATTGCAGTCTAATGTCATTATTGACTATAAGGCCAATTATTTTTGATTAAAGAGAATAATTCTCATAAATAGATTTACAGTCTATTGCCTAAACTTCAGCCATTTAATCGCGACAATGATTATTTTCAACTAATCATAAAGATATTGGTACTTTATACTTTATTTTTGGAGCTTGATCAGGAATGATTGGGACTTCATTAAGAATTTTAATTCGAGCTGAACTAGGACATCCTGGAGCATTGATTGGAGATGACCAAATTTATAATGTAATTGTTACAGCTCATGCTTTTATTATAATTTTTTTTATAGTAATACCAATTATAATTGGAGGATTTGGAAATTGATTAGTTCCTTTAATACTAGGAGCCCCAGATATAGCATTCCCTCGAATAAATAATATAAGTTTCTGACTTTTACCTCCTGCATTAACTTTACTATTAGTAAGTAGTATAGTAGAAAACGGAGCTGGAACAGGATGAACTGTTTATCCTCCTTTATCTTCTAATATTGCTCATGGAGGAGCTTCTGTTGATTTAGCTATTTTTTCTTTACATTTAGCAGGAATTTCTTCAATTTTAGGAGCTGTAAATTTTATTACTACAGTTATTAATATACGATCAACAGGAATTACCTTCGACCGAATACCATTATTTGTTTGATCAGTAGTAATTACAGCTTTATTACTTTTATTATCTTTACCAGTATTAGCAGGAGCTATTACTATATTATTAACAGATCGAAACCTTAATACTTCATTCTTTGACCCAGCAGGAGGAGGAGACCCAATTTTATACCAACACTTATTTTGATTTTTTGGTCACCCTGAAGTTTATATTTTAATTTTACCTGGATTTGGAATAATTTCACATATTATTAGTCAAGAATCAGGAAAAAAGGAAACTTTTGGTTCATTAGGAATGATTTATGCTATGCTAGCTATTGGTTTGTTAGGATTCATTGTGTGAGCTCATCATATATTTACAGTAGGAATAGACGTTGATACTCGAGCTTATTTTACATCTGCAACTATAATTATTGCTGTTCCAACGGGAATTAAGATTTTTAGTTGATTAGCAACTCTTTATGGTACTCAATTAAATTCTTCCCCAGCTACTCTATGAGCTTTAGGATTTGTATTTTTATTTACAGTAGGAGGATTAACTGGAGTTATTTTAGCTAATTCTTCAGTAGATATTATTCTTCACGACACATATTATGTAGTTGCTCATTTTCATTATGTGTTATCTATAGGAGCTGTATTTGCTATTATAGCCGGATTTGTACACTGATACCCTTTATTTACAGGATTAACTTTAAATGGTAAAATACTAAAAAGTCAATTTACTATTATATTTATTGGGGTAAATATTACATTCTTCCCCCAACATTTCTTAGGATTAGCAGGAATACCTCGACGATATTCAGATTACCCTGACGCTTACACAACTTGAAATGTAATTTCTACTATTGGATCAACAATTTCATTATTAGGAATTTTATTTTTCTTTTTCATTATTTGAGAAAGTTTAGTTTCACAACGTCAAGTTTTATATCCTGTTCAATTAAATTCATCAATTGAATGATTACAAAATACTCCACCAGCTGAACATAGTTATTCTGAATTACCTTTATTAACTAACTTCTAATATGGCAGATTAGTGCAATGGATTTAAGCTCCATATATAAAGTATTTTACTTTTATTAGAAAATAAATGTCAACATGATCAAATTTAGGTTTACAAGATAGTTCTTCTCCTTTAATAGAACAATTAGTCTTTTTTCATGACCACGCACTTTTAATTTTAGTAATAATTACTGTTCTAGTAGGATACTTAATATTTATATTATTTTTTAACAAATATGTAAATCGATACTTACTTCATGGGCAAACTATTGAAATTATTTGAACAATTTTACCAGCAATTATTTTATTATTTATTGCATTCCCTTCTCTTCGACTTTTATACTTATTAGATGAAATTAATGAACCTTCTATTACTTTAAAGGCAATTGGGCATCAATGATATTGAAGTTACGAATATTCAGATTTTGCAAATATTGAATTTGATTCATATATAATTCCTACTAATGAATTATCAATTGATAGTTTTCGTTTATTAGATGTTGATAATCGAGTAGTTTTACCAATAAATTCACAAATTCGAATTTTAGTAACTGCTGCGGATGTAATTCATTCTTGAACTATTCCAGCTTTAGGTGTAAAGGTAGATGGAACTCCTGGTCGATTAAACCAAACAAACTTTTTAATTAACCGACCTGGTTTATTTTATGGACAATGTTCAGAAATTTGTGGAGCTAATCATAGTTTTATACCAATTGTAATTGAAAGAATCCCAGTAAACTACTTTATTAAGTGAATTTCTAGTAACATAAACTCTTCATTAGATGACTGAAAGCAAGTACTGGTCTCTTAAACCATTTTATAGTAAATTAGCACTTACTTCTAATGAAAAAATTAGTTAAATAAATAACATTAGTTTGTCAAACTAAAATTATCAATTTATTGATATTTTTTAATCCCTCAAATAGCCCCAATTGGTTGATTAAGTTTATTTATTATTTTTTCTATTGCATTTGTAATTTTTAATATAATAAATTATTATTCTTTTATTCCCTTTATACCTAAATCTAACTTAATTAGTAAAACACAATCTACAAATTCATTAAATTGAAAATGATAACAAATTTATTTTCAGTATTTGACCCTTCTTCAAGCATTTTTAATTTATCATTAAATTGATTAAGAACATTTTTAGGTATTTTAATAATTCCTTCAATATATTGATTAATACCTTCTCGATATCATATTTTTTGAAATAATATTTTATTAACTTTACACAAAGAATTTAAGATTCTATTAGGTCCTATAGGAGCTAATGGTTCTACTTTTATTTTTGTTTCATTATTTTCTATAATTTTATTTAATAATTTTATAGGATTATTTCCTTATATTTTTACAAGTACAAGCCATTTAACTTTAACTCTTACATTAGCAATACCATTATGATTATGTTTCATATTATTTGGATGAATTAATAATACACAACATATATTTGCTCATTTAGTACCTCAAGGAACTCCAGCAGTTTTAATACCTTTTATGGTTTGTATTGAAACAATTAGTAATATTATTCGACCTGGTACTTTAGCCGTACGATTAACAGCTAATATAATTGCTGGACATTTATTATTAACTCTTTTAGGAAATACTGGACCTTCTATGTCAACAATTCTATTAACATTATTAATTATTACACAAATTGCTTTATTAGTTCTTGAATCAGCTGTTGCTATAATTCAATCTTATGTATTTGCTGTTCTTAGAACTTTATATTCTAGAGAAGTAAACTAATGTCAACTCACTCAAACCATCCATTTCATTTAGTAGACTATAGTCCATGACCATTAACAGCTTCAATTGGAGCAATAACAACTGTTTCTGGTATAGTAAAATGATTCCATCAATATGATATGTCTCTATTTTTATTAGGGAATATTATTACTATTTTAACTGTTTATCAATGATGACGAGATGTTTCACGAGAAGGAACATTTCAAGGTTTACATACTGATGCAGTAACTACAGGATTACGATGAGGAATAATTTTATTTATTTTATCAGAAGTTTTATTCTTTGTATCATTTTTTTGAGCATTCTTTCATAGTAGTTTATCACCATCAATTGAATTAGGAGCTATATGACCCCCAATAGGAATTACTCCTTTTAACCCATTTCAAATTCCACTATTAAATACAGTAATTTTATTAACTTCAGGAATTACTGTAACTTGAGCCCATCATAGTTTAATGGAAGGAAATCATTCACAAACTACTCAAGGGTTATTCTTTACAGTTATTTTAGGAGTTTATTTTACAATTTTACAAGCTTATGAATATATTGAAGCCCCATTCACAATTGCAGATTCTGTTTATGGTTCAACATTCTTTATAGCAACAGGATTCCATGGAGTTCATGTTTTAATTGGAACTACTTTCCTTTTAGTATGTTTAATTCGACACTTAGGTAATCATTTTTCAAAAAATCATCATTTCGGATTTGAAGCTGCCGCTTGATATTGACATTTTGTTGATATTGTTTGATTATTCCTTTATGTTTCAATCTATTGATGAGGAGGATAATTAATTATCTATATAGTATAAAAAGTATATTTGACTTCCAATCATAAGGTCTATTATTAATAGTATAGATAATTTTATCAATTTTAACAATTAGTTCAATTATTTTATTAATCTCAATTGTAGTAATACTACTAGCTTCAATTCTTTCAAAAAAAACATTAGTAGACCGAGAAAAAGCATCCCCATTTGAATGTGGATTTGACCCAAAATCTTCTTCTCGACTACCATTTTCTTTACGATTTTTTTTAATTACAATTATTTTCCTAATTTTTGATGTAGAAATTGCTTTGATTCTTCCAATTATCCTAATTATTAAATTTTCAAATTTAATAATATGAACAATTACATCTATTATTTTTATTTTAATTTTATTATTAGGATTATACCATGAATGAAACCAAGGTATATTAAATTGATCAAATTAATTAGGGTTGTAGTTAATTATAACATTTGATTTGCATTCAAAAAGTATTGATTTTTCAATCTACCTTGAATATGAAGCGATATATTGCAATTAGTTTCGACCTAATCTTAGGTAATATTTACCCTTATTCTTTAATTGAAGCCAAAAAGAGGCTTATCACTGTTAATGATAGAAATGAGATCAATACTCCAATTAAAGAAGTATGATGTTCAAGTAAAAGCTGCTAACTTTTTTCTTTTAATGGTTAAATTCCATTTATACTTCTATGTTTATATAGTTTAATAAAAACATTACATTTTCATTGTAAAATTAAAAATCTTTTTTTTATAAATTACTAATAATAATTCATAATACTTAAAAGATAAATTTATCTCCCTAACATCTTCAGTGTCATACTCTAATTATAAGCTATTTGAATAAGAACAAATTATATATATATATAAAATTATAATTCAAAAAATAAAACTTAATAAATAAATTTTTAAATTATTATTCTGTAATATTTGATTTAATTGAGAATTTTTTACTAAATTTGAATAAAGCTGTTGTCCCCCAAAATATTCTGATCATCCTTGATCAAAAGATTTAACTGTTATTCTACCAATAATTAAAGAATAATTAATAATTCCGTATGTAGAAATATAAGGTATAAACCATATTGACCCTAAAAAATAAGAAGAATTATAATTATTTAAAGCCTTATTATAAAAAAATAAAGAAATATTAGAAATTAAATACCCTCTAATCCCTCCTACAATACAAACAAATAAAGTTAATAACTTTAAATAAGAAGGAAGAACTACTACAACTGGCGTAGGAAAAATTAATCAACTTAACATTCTTCCTCCAAAAATACTTAAAATTAATAAACCTATTATACTCTTTAACATAACTCAACCTTCATCATTTAATATATTTAAAGAAGAAAAATTTGAATCCCCAGTTATTGTATAATATACTAATCGAAAAGAATAACATACTGTTAATCCTGTAGAAAAAAAGTATAAGAAAAAAGAAAATATATTAATGTAAGATAAAGATACTGTTTCTAAAATTAAATCCTTAGAATAAAATCCTGCTAAAAAAGGTATTCCACATAAAGCTAAATTAGCAACATTAAAACATGAAGAAGTTAATGGTATTATCAATCTTAATCTCCCCATTAATCGAATATCTTGAGAATTATTTATATTATGAATAATAGCTCCAGCACACATAAATAATAATGCCTTAAATAAAGCATGAGTTAATAAATGAAAAAAAGCTAATTTATAATATCCTATAGATAAAATTCTTATTATTAAACCTAATTGACTTAAAGTAGATAAGGCAATAATCTTTTTTAAATCAAATTCATAATTTGCACCTAATCCAGCTATAAATATTGTTAATCCTGATAATAATAATAATAAATTTCCTAACCAAGATGATCTTAATAAAATATTAAACCGAATTAATAAATATACCCCAGCAGTTACCAATGTTGAAGAATGAACTAAAGCTGAAACAGGGGTAGGAGCTGCTATTGCAGCTGGCAATCAAGAAGAAAAAGGAATTTGAGCACTCTTAGTTATAGCTGCTAATATTACTAGTCCACCTACAATTATTATTTCAAAGTTATCCTTTATACTTTCTAAATAAAAAACATAATTTCAACTTCCATAATTTAATATTCAAGCAATAGCTAATAATAATGCAACATCTCCGATTCGATTTGATAAAGCAGTTAACATCCCAGCATTATAAGATTTTACATTTTGAAAATAAATAACTAAACAATAAGAAACAAGTCCTAATCCATCTCATCCTAATAAAATTCTAATTAAATTAGGACTAATAATTAATAACATTATAGAAGTAACAAATATTAATACTAATATAATAAAACGATTAATTTTATAATCACTTTCTATATATTCCTTTCTATAAAAAATTACTAAAGATGAAATTATTAGAACAAAAGATATAAAAATCAAACTTATTCAATCTAATAACAATGTTATAACAATATTAACTGAATTTAATGAAACAACTTCTCACTCAATAAAAATTCTATAATCATTTATAATAAAAATAACTCCTATTAAAAAAGAAGATAATCTAAAAAAGAATAATCTCACAAAACTAATTGTACAAATTGATAAATATTTCACGGTTTAAAAAGAAAAACTCTTATCATTGACACCACAAATCAATATTTTAATTAAACTATTTAAACATAATCATAATATACACATGTCTCCCTTTAAAATTAATAAATTTAAAGGAAATCAATGTAAAAATAAAAGTAAAAATTCTCGAACAGAACCCCCTCTAAATGAATAAGCCCCTGAAAAAATCTTTCCATGTTGACTATAAGCATATAAATATAAAGTATAAGCTGCACTAAAAAAAGATAATAAAGATAATATTAACATAGTTACTCAAGATCATCTAACAATTCTATTAATTAAAGAAATTTCACCTAATAAATTTAAAGTAGGCGGAGCAGCTATATTAGCAGATCTTAATAAAAATCATCATAATGCTATAGAAGGTATAAAATTTAATATCCCCTTATTAATTAATAAACTACGACTTCCTATCCGTTCATAAGAAATATTAGCTAAACAAAATAATCCTGAAGAACATAATCCATGAGCAATTATTAAAGTATAAGATCCACAAATTCCTATATAAGTTAAAGTTATTAACCCAGCTAACACAATTCCTATATGAGCTACTGAAGAATAAGCAATTAATGCCTTCAAATCAGTTTGACGTAAACAAATTAATCTAACTAAAACTCCTCCTACTAATCTAATTCTAATTCAAATAAAATTAAATTTTAATCCTATTAATTGTAAAAAAGGAAATACTCGTAATAAACCATACCCTCCTAATTTCAATATAATTCCAGCTAAAATTATTGAACCAGAAACAGGAGCTTCTACATGAGCCTTTGGTAATCATAAATGAACTAAAAATATTGGTATTTTTACTAAAAAAGCTATAACTAATGAAAAATAAAGAATCTCATAATTAAATATATAATTATTTAATAAATAAAAATTTAATGTACCTGTAGACTTATATAAATAAAAAATACCAACTAATATAGGTAAAGAAACTAATAAAGTATAAAATAATAAATATACCCCCGCTTGTAAACGTTCAGGTTGATACCCTCAACCTAAAATTAAAAATAAGGTTGGAATTAAACTTCTTTCAAAAAATAAATAAAATATAAATAAACTTATTCTTCTAAAAGTTAATACTAACAAAATCAATAATAAAATAATATTTAATAAAAACAAATTAGTATAATTTCTATACTTATAAATAGATTCACTTGCTATTAATATTAAAGAAACAATTCATAATCTTAATAAAATTAATCCATATGAAATCATATCACATCCAAATAAATATGAAATTGATATAAAATAATTTCTATATATATTTATTAAAATAAAAATAAAACTTAATAAAAATAAGAAACTTTGTACCATTCAATAACTATTATAGATTAAACACAATGGAAATAAAAATAAAATTCTAATAATAATTTTTAACATTGTAAAATATTAAATCTTTGAAAATAATCATTACCATGTGTACGAATTATTGATACTAAAATTGAAAGACCTAGTGCTCCTTCACAAACTCTAAATGTCAAAAATATTATTCTAAAAAAATTTTCATAATTTAATATATTTAAATAAATAAATAATAAAAGAAATAATCTTAAAACAATATATTCTAATCTTAACAATATAGATAATAAATGTTTTCGATTAGAAACAAAAGTAAATACTCCTATAATAAATAAAATACTTGGCAAGCTTCAATTTAAAATTGCTATCATTAGTTTTAATAGTTTAACAAAAACATTGGTCTTGTAAATCAAAAATAAGAATATTTCTTTTAAAACTTCAAGAGAAAAGAAAATTCTTTATCATTAATCCCCAAAATTAATATTTTAATTAAACTACCTCTTGATATTATACAATGAACTTTATTAGCACTTTTAATTATTTTTAATTTTATTTTTATAAATATAAAACACCCACTAGCAATAGGATTAATTTTACTTATTCAAACAACATTAGTAACTTTAACATCAGGTCTTATAACTAAAAGATTCTGATTTTCTTATATTTTATTTTTAGTTTTTTTAGGAGGAATATTAGTATTATTTATTTATGTAACTTCACTAGCTTCAAATGAAATATTTACATTTTCAATCAAATTATTATTTATTTCTTTATCAATTTTTATATTAATAATTATTACATTATTCTTTATAGATAAAAATAATTTATTACAATATCAAAATTTAGAAATTAAATCAATTTATGATATAAATTCATACCTGATAGAAAATTCATTATCTTTAAATAAATTATATAATTATCCAACTAATTTATTAACAATTTTATTAATAAATTATTTATTAATTACATTAATTGCTGTAGTAAAAATTACTAATTTATTTAAGGGTCCTCTTCGACCTATATTTAACTAATGAACAAACCTTTACGAATCAAACACCCAATTTTTAGAATTGCTAATAGTGCTTTAGTTGATCTACCAGCCCCTATTAATATTTCTGCCTGATGAAATTTTGGATCTTTATTATTTTTATGTTTAATGATTCAAATTTTAACTGGATTATTTTTAGCTATACATTACACAGCAGATATTAGACTAGCTTTTAATAGAGTAAATCATATTTGCCGAGACGTAAATTATGGTTGATTATTACGAACTATACATGCTAATGGAGCATCATTTTTCTTTATTTGTATTTACTTACATGTAGGACGAGGAATATATTATGGTTCATATTTATTTACACCAACTTGATTAGTAGGAGTAATTATTTTATTCTTAGTGATAGGAACTGCATTTATAGGATATGTTCTTCCATGAGGACAAATATCTTTCTGAGGAGCTACAGTTATTACTAATTTGTTATCAGCTATTCCCTATTTAGGAATTGACTTAGTACAATGAGTATGAGGAGGATTTGCTGTTGATAATGCAACATTAACTCGATTCTTTACCTTTCATTTTATTTTACCATTTATTGTATTAGCAGCAACACTAATTCATATTTTATTTTTACATGAAACAGGATCAAGTAACCCAATAGGATTAAATTCTAATATTGATAAAATTCCATTCCACCCTTATTTTACTTTTAAGGATATTGTAGGATTCATTGTAATAACAATAATTTTAATTTTATTAGTATTAATTAATCCTTACTTATTAGGAGACCCAGATAATTTTATCCCAGCTAACCCCCTAGTAACTCCTGTACATATTCAACCAGAATGATATTTTTTATTCGCTTATGCAATTTTACGATCAATTCCTAATAAATTAGGGGGAGTAATTGCACTAGTACTTTCTATTGCAATTTTAGCTATTCTTCCATTTTATCATTTAAGAAAATTCCGAGGAATTCAATTTTACCCAATTAACCAAATTTTATTCTGAGTAATAGTAGTTACAGTAATTTTATTAACATGAATTGGAGCTCGACCAGTTGAAGAACCTTATGTATTAGTAGGACAAATTCTAACTGTAGTTTATTTTGCTTATTTTATATTTAATCCTTTAATTATTAAATGATGAGATAATTTATTAAATTAAGTTAATGAGCTTGAAATAAGCATATGTTTTGAAAACATAAGATAGAAATCAAATTTTCTATTAACTTTACTAAAAATAATACATTAAATTAAATAAATTAAAAAAATCTTAAACCCTACAAAAAATAATAAAAAATTTAATGAAAAAGGTAAAAAACTTTTTCAAGCTAAATACATTAATTTATCATATCGAAACCGAGGTAATGTACCTCGAACTCAAATAAATATAAAAGAAACAAAAGTTAACTTAATATAAAAAAAGAAAGAAAAAACATCTCTACCCAAAAATATTACACAAAATAATATTCTTATAAATAAAATTCTTGCATATTCAGCTAAAAAAATTAAAGCAAATCCTCCTCTTCTATATTCTACATTAAATCCAGATACTAATTCAGATTCTCCTTCCGCAAAATCAAACGGAGTCCGATTAGTTTCTGCTAAAGAAATTCTAAATCAAACTAAAGCTATAGGGAATATAATAAATAAAAATCAAATAAATATTTGATACTTATAAAATATTAATATATTATAACCCCCAATTAAAAAAATAAAACTTAATAAAACCAAAGCTAATCTTACTTCATAAGAAATTGTCTGAGCAACAGCTCGTAATCCCCCTAATAAAGCATAATTAGAATTTGAAGACCAACCAGCAATTATAACAGTATAAACTCCTAAACTAGTACAACAAAGAAAAAATAATAAACCTAAATTAAAAGAAAAAAGTTTAACAAATATAGGTATACATATTCATACTAATAAAGACAAAAATAAAGAAAACACAGGAGAAAAATAATAAGAAATATAATTAGATAACAAAGGATAAGTTTGTTCCTTAGTAAATAATTTAATTGCATCACAAAAAGGTTGAGGAATTCCAGCAATTCCAACCTTATTAGGACCCTTTCGAATTTGGATATACCCTAAAACCTTTCGTTCTAAAAGAGTTAAAAAAGCTACTCTTACTAATACAAAAATAATTAATAATAATCTTCCAATAATAAATAATAAATTTTCTATAAAAAACAAGTACTATTTGTAATAAAAATTACATAAATAAATTCTAAATTTATTGCACTAATCTGCCAAAATAGTAATTACATTAATTATATTCAATATAAAAATAATAATTTATCAAATATTAGGTCCTTTCGTACTGAAATATTTTAATTTTTTAAAGATAGAAACCAACCTGGCTTACGCCGGTTTGAACTCAGATCATGTAAGAATTTAAAAGTCGAACAGACTTAAAATTTAAGCGGCTACACCTAAAATTATATCTTAATCCAACATCGAGGTCGCAATCTTTTTTATCGATATGAACTCTCCAAAAAAATTACGCTGTTATCCCTAAAGTAACTTATTTTTTTAATCGCTAATAACGGATCAATTATTCATAAATTAATGATTTTAACAATTAAAAGTTTATTAAATTTTAATATCACCCCAATAAAATATCATTAATTATTATAATAAAAAAAATCTATAAAATTATAATAATCTAAATATAAAGATTTATAGGGTCTTCTCGTCTTTTAAATATATTTTAGCTTTTTGACTAAAAAATAAAATTCTATTATAAATTTTTATGAAACAGTTAATATCTCGTCCAACCATTCATACCAGCCTTCAATTAAAAGACTAATGATTATGCTACCTTTGCACAGTTAGTATACTGCGGCCATTTAAAAAATTTCAGTGGGCAGGTTAGACTTTAAAAAAAATTCAAAAAGACATGTTTTTGTTAAACAGGCGAACATTATTTTTGCCGAGTTCTTTAAAAAAACTTTTCATTTATATTTATTTATACAATTATATATACTAATTTTATCATTATTTATTCATTTTCAAAATTAAAATGAATATTTTAATAAAAATTTAAAACTTTAATAAATAATAATTATTATAAAATAAATTATAACACTTTTATTAATAATAGCTATTTCTAAGCTTATATTTATTAACTTATTTATTTATTTTTAAAAATTTATTTTACAGCTTATCCCATAAAATATTAAAATTAAATATTTATTTAATTAATTTATTTAATTAAATAATATAAAATTTCTAAATTAAATTTATTTCTTAAAAAACTAGATACCTTTAAAAACGAATAACATTTCATTTCTAATATATTATTTAAAATAATTTTGCCACATTAACTTTAATAATATATTAACTCTTTTAAAATCGAGAAAATTATAATAAATAATTTTTATTTGATAAACCCTGATACACAAGGTACAATAAATTAAATTTTCTTTTATAATAAAAATTTTTCAAATTATTTCAATTTTCTTTCACAATACTATTACACTATAATTAATATTATTTTTTCTTTATTAAATACTAAAACAATTAATTTTATAATTATTTTTAATAATTTAAATTTTTAAAAAAAACATTTAATAAATAAAATCTAATCAATTTATATTGATTTGCACAAAAATCTTTTCAATGTAAATGAAATACTTTACTAAATAAGCTTTAAATTGCATTCTAGGTACACTTTCCAGTACATCTACTATGTTACGACTTATCTTACCTTAGTAGTAAGAGTGACGGGCGATGTGTGCATATTTTAGAGCTAAAATCAAATTATTAATCTTTATAATTTTACTATCAAATCCACCTTCATTAAACATTTCAAATTTAAATCCGTTTAAATAACTTTATTGTAACCCATTTCTACTTAAATATTAGCTACACCTTGATCTGATATATTTTCTTTTTAAAAATTCTGAAAATTAACATTCTTATAAAATATTCTAATAACGACGGTATATAAACTGATTACAAATTTAAGTAAGGTCCATCGTGGATTATCGATTATAGAACAGGTTCCTCTGAATAGACTAAAATACCGCCAAATTTTTTAAGTTTCAAGAACATAACTACTACTACCTTAGTTTTTTTATTTACATTTTAAATAATAGGGTATCTAATCCTAGTTTATTATTAAAATTTTCAAGCTTCAATTATTCCTAATAAAAAATATATAAATTTAAAATTTCACTTAATAAATTTATTTTTATTTTATAATAAACAATTTAACTTTAACTAAAAAAATTTATTTGCATTATTCGTATAACCGCGGCTGCTGGCACAAATTTAGCCAATACTCTTTAGTATTACTATTTCTAAGTTTCCTTAATTAATAATATTAATTACTGCGGATAAAATAATTTTATTTACTATTAAAATAAATAAAAATTCACATAAAAATTTACATATAAATTAAACTAATAATAAATTTATAAGCCAAAATAAAACTTTATAAAAATTTAATTATTTAAAAAAATATATTAATTAAATTAAAAATATTAAATAAAATTTAATACTTATTTACTATATTTTATTATTTAAATAAATTTAAAAACAGAATTTATTTTTTTTTATTTATAAAAAAATTAGTATAAAGAAAAAAAAAAAAAAA